TTGACAGCCTCGATTCGTATCCTAGCTCGTCTGAGAGCTAGCTTCGCTTCAACCAATTCTTTCGTACCCTCAGCTTTACTCAAGTTAGCTTCGGCTAGCTCAAGTGTCTTTTGAGCTTCTTCCGGATCAATGTCACTACCCAGTTCCGCATCATTTCCTAAAATGATGATTTCATTATTAACTATTCTCGCAAAACCGCTCCAGAGAACCGCTGTTAACCATTGGTCGTTTAGGAGGCGTATTCTCAAAGGACCCATATCTACTGCTGTGTTAATGGGGGCATGGTTTGGTAATACGCCAATTTGGCCACTATTAGTGGATAAAATGATTTCTTTCACTTCACAATCCCATATAATTCGCTTAGGAGTCAGTACATAAAGATTTAATTTCATTGCTTCGATTTGTTCTCCTCTTCTAAGGTTATAGCTTTCGTGCTAGCTTCATCGATGTTACCCACCAAATAAAAAGCCTGTTCCGGTAGGCCGTCTAATTCTCCGGAAAGGATTAGTTGAAATCCCCTTATTGTTTCTGCAAGACCGACATACTTTCCTGCAGAACCGGTAAAAACTTCTGCCACAAAGAACGGTTGTGATAAGAAACGCTCAATTTTTCGTGCTCTTGCTACAGTTAAACGATCCTCCTCCGATAATTCATCCAACCCAAGAATTGCGATAATGTCCTGAAGTTCTTTGTAACGTTGTAAAGTTTCCTTAACTCTTTGCGCAGTTTCATAATGTTCGTTGCCAACGATCCGAGGCTGTAACATAGTTGAGGTTGAATCTAAAGGATCTACTGCTGGATAAATACCCTTGGAAGCTAATCCTCTGGAAAGTACGGTAGTAGCATCCAAATGTGCAAATGTTGTGGCAGGAGCAGGATCCGTCAAATCGTCCGCAGGTACATAAACTGCTTGAATCGAGGTTATGGATCCTTTTTTAGTAGAAGCAATTCTTTCTTGCAAGGAACCCATTTCTGTACTAAGAGTAGGTTGATAACCCACTGCAGAGGGCATTCTACCTAATAAAGCGGATACCTCCGATCCGGCTTGAACAAAACGAAAGATATTATCTATGAATAGAAGCACGTCTTGCTTATTAACATCTCGGAAATATTCCGCCATAGTTAGGGCAGTTAAACCAACTCTCATACGAGCTCCCGGTGGTTCATTCATTTGGCCATAGACTAGAGCTACCTTTGATTCCTCAATATTTTTTTCATTAATTACTCCGGATTCCTTCATCTCCATATAAAGATCATTTCCTTCACGAGTCCGTTCCCCTACTCCACCAAATACGGATACGCCCCCATGAGCTTTAGCAATGTTGTTGATTAATTCCATGATGAGTACTGTTTTACCTACCCCAGCCCCCCCAAATAGTCCTATTTTTCCTCCACGTCGATAAGGAGCTAAAAGATCGACCACCTTAATACCTGTTTCAAAGATAGATAATTTTGTATCTAACTCAATAAAGGCAGGCGCGGATCTATGAATAGGGAACGTTGCACTACTATCTACAGGACCCAAATTGTCAACAGGTTCCCCAAGAACGTTGAAAATTCGTCCGAGAGTAGCTCCACCGACCGGAACACTGAGAGGAGCTCCTGTGTCAACCACTTCCATTCCTCTCATCAACCCATCTGTAGCACTCATAGCTACAGCTCTAACTCTATTATTTCCTAATAATTGTTGTACCTCACAAGTCACATTAATTTGTTTATCGGCAGTGTCTCTACTCTTGACTACCAAAGCGTTATAAATATAAGGTAACTTGCCCGGGGGAAAAGTGACATCCAAGACAGGTCCAATAATTTGATCGATACGACCTGTGCTTTTTTCTTCAATTGTGGAAACCCCGAGACGGGAAGTGGTAGGATTGGTTCTCATAATTATCACATAATTTTTAAAAAGGAATTTGTCGAAATTTTTATTTTTTCTTGTTGAATAATGCCAAGTCAAATCCAAAAGAATATCCAAAAATCCAAAAGTAAAAAGGAAATGAATTAGTTAATTCAATAAGAGAGAAAAGGGGCCCAAGCGAATCCCATTCAATCGTTTACTCATGGAATGAGCCCGTTGGAAAGTTCAATCAATCTTTTTTTCATATACATTTTACCTTTTGTGTAGGATCTGTGCCTACTCGACTTTCCTATCTAGGACTTCGCTATATAAAATATATACTACTGTGAAGCATAGATTGCTGTCAACAGAGATTTTTCTTAATATTTAGTTAGGTATTTGCATTCAAAATAAGAAAGGAGCCTAGTAAAAACTTGTAAAATAAGGATTAGGGATTGATTTGGGTTGCGCTATATCTATCAAAGAGTATACAATAATGATGGATTTGGTAAATCAAATCCATGGTTTAATAACGAACCATGTTAACTTACTATAATAATAACTCAATTCCTATCGAATTCCTATCGAATTCCTATAGTCCTATAGGATAGAACATAGACAGGGTGTACGCTTTATATATGAATGAAACATATTCATTAACTTAAGCATGCCCTCCTTTTTCTTTAAAGTTTTATTTACGCCTAATTCACATCGAGTAGACCCTGTCATTGTGAGAATTTTTAATTCAAGAGTTGTAGGGAGGGACTTATGTCACCACAAACAGAAACTAAAGCAAGTGTTGGATTTCAAGCTGGTGTTAAAGATTATAAATTGACTTACTACACTCCGGAGTATGAAACCAAGGATACTGATATCTTGGCAGCATTCCGAGTAACTCCTCAGCCTGGGGTTCCGCCCGAAGAAGCGGGGGCTGCAGTAGCTGCCGAATCTTCGACTGGTACATGGACAACAGTTTGGACTGACGGACTGACCAGTCTTGATCGTTACAAAGGACGATGCTATCACATCGAGCCTGTTCCTGGGGAAGAGGGCCAATGGATCGCTTATGTAGCTTATCCATTAGACCTATTTGAAGAGGGTTCCGTTACTAACATGTTTACTTCCATTGTAGGTAACGTATTTGGTTTCAAAGCCCTACGTGCTCTACGTCTGGAGGATCTACGAATTCCCCCTACTTATTCAAAAACTTTCCAAGGGCCGCCTCATGGTATCCAAGTTGAAAGAGATAAGTTGAACAAGTACGGTCGTCCTTTATTGGGATGTACTATTAAACCAAAATTGGGATTATCCGCAAAAAATTACGGTAGAGCGTGTTATGAGTGTCTACGTGGTGGACTTGATTTTACCAAAGATGATGAAAACGTAAACTCACAACCATTTATGCGTTGGAGAGACCGTTTTGTCTTTTGTGCCGAAGCTATTTATAAATCACAGGCCGAAACCGGTGAAATCAAGGGGCATTACTTGAATGCAACTGCAGGTACATGCGAAGAAATGATTAAGAGAGCTGTATTTGCGAGGGAATTAGGGGTTCCTATTGTAATGCATGACTACTTAACTGGGGGATTCACCGCAAATACTACTTTGTCTCATTATTGCCGCGACAATGGCCTACTTCTTCACATTCACCGTGCAATGCATGCAGTTATTGATAGACAGAAAAATCATGGTATGCATTTCCGTGTATTAGCGAAAGCATTGCGTATGTCTGGGGGAGATCATATCCACGCGGGTACAGTAGTAGGTAAGTTAGAAGGGGAACGCGAAATGACTTTAGGTTTTGTTGATTTATTGCGTGATGATTTTATTGAAAAAGATCGCGCTCGCGGTATCTTTTTCACTCAGGACTGGGTATCCATGCCAGGTGTTATACCGGTGGCTTCAGGTGGTATTCATGTTTGGCATATGCCAGCTCTGACCGAAATCTTTGGGGATGATTCCGTATTACAATTTGGTGGAGGAACTTTAGGACATCCTTGGGGAAATGCACCGGGTGCAGCAGCGAATCGAGTGGCTTTAGAAGCCTGTGTACAAGCTCGTAACGAAGGGCGCGATCTTGCTCGTGAAGGTAATGAAATTATTCGAGCAGCTTGCAAATGGAGTCCTGAACTTGCCGCAGCTTGTGAAGTATGGAAGGCGATTAAATTTGAGTTCGAGCCGGTAGATACTATCGATTAATAGATAAAACGAAATAGTAAAGAAGGGCTAAAAAAAAAGAAACGAAATAAAAAGAGAAAAAATAAGTTACGAAATGCAGTAATTTTTCTTTATTCTTCTAATTGATTGCAATTAAACTCGGCTCAATCTTTTTTTTCTAAAAAAAAAAGGGGATTGAGCCAAATCAAAATAGATCTTGATACGATCATGAGACTTGATAAATCGGGATTCCTCTATTCTATATATCTAGAATATATAAAGGTATAATACAAAAAATAAATACAAATTATAGTATTATCATATGATAATAGAATCAAATACGCAGTATTTATAGAAAAAAGTCTTCGTTTATTGGGAAAGAATCAATGCTCCTATACGCGTCCAGAGGAGTTTTCGGGATAATATTCTTCTATAATCCGCTCTTGCGCGGGGTCTTACTAACAGGACTTCACTGCACGGGCCGGGTCTTCGTGGAAAAGCTAACTCCACTCGGCATTTTAATCCCCTTTGGGTGGTATATTCCCTTAAAAAGTCTAAAGGGGGTAGAGATCTGTAGTAGGTAAGAGAATTTGCCCTTTGATTTTGATTGAATATAAAATTTTCCCGCCTTTACCACGCATTATTGTATGCGCTTCTATAGGAGTAGGTATGCTAGAAATAAATTCTAGCCGCTTTCTTTTGAATCGAATTTCAAGTTCGATTAGAAGGATAGAAAGGCCATGAGGATGAGAAAATAAAAATCAAATCTTTTTGCTAAGTTCTCCTTTTTTGCAATTTTCTTATTATCCATTCCTTTCATTTTTTTATAGAATACTTTCGTATTCTATAAAAAATCTGTATTTTGCAAACTAAAAAATACAATAGTCAATATTCCTTATAATAGATATACTTAATTATATCATAAGAATCTTAAGATATTTTTCGAATAGATAGAAATAGTCAATTTGAATTGAGACACCTAATTCTATGACGGATTTAAACTTACCTTCTATTTTCGTGCCTTTAGTAGGCTTAGTATTTCCGGCAATTGCAATGGCTTCTTTATTTCTTTATGTGCAGAAAAATAAGATTGTCTAGTATTTTTTAGTGTAAGTAATATAATATGGTAGAGTGTGTGGATCTTTTTACACACAAATTAAAAACGGCTATGGATGCGGATATAGGCTACGAGCATAAATGCATGAATATGCGGAGCCGGGTATAGCGAGTTTTATTTTAATTGAATCCACGAATATTTTTGGAATAGAAAGTCAATGTATCTAACCAATTATTTAACAGGAGTACTAGTTGCTGAAGGTGATTTCAGAATCAAAAAAAGTAAAGTAAAAATCATTTAGCTTATTCTCTCAATTTCACTCCACCACCCCTGGATTTAGTATATCTAATATGAATTGGCGATCAGAACACATATGGGTAGAACTTCTAAAAGGTTCGCGAAAAAGAGGTAATTTTTTCTGGGCCTCTATTCTTTTTCTAGGTTCATTAGGATTCTTATCGGTTGGGGCTTCCAGTTATCTTGGTAAGAATATGATATCTATACTTCCATCTCAAGAAATTCTTTTTTTTCCACAGGGGATCGTGATGTCTTTCTACGGAATCGCGGGCCTATTCATTAGCTCCTACTTGTGGTGCACTATTTTGTGGAATGTAGGTAGTGGCTATGACCGATTCGATAGAAAAGAGGGAATAGTGTGCATTTTTCGTTGGGGATTCCCTGGAAGAAAACGTCGCGTCTTCCTTCGATTCCTTATGCGGGATATCCAATCAATTAGAATTCAGGTTAAAGAGGGTCTTTATCCTCGTCGTATCCTTTATATGGAAATCCGGGGGCAGGGAGTCATTCCCTTGACTCGTACTGATGAGAAGTTTTTTACTCCACGAGAAATTGAACAAAAAGCTGCCGAATTGGCCTATTTCTTGCGCGTACCAATTGAAGTATTTTGAGTACCTATTGTATTTTTTTTATTCCATTTCTCTATTCCGCTCCATCTCAATTTACGGATCAAAAATGAAAAAAAAGAAAGCATTGCCTTCTTTACTATATCTTGTATTTATCGTACTTTTGCCCTGGGGGGTCTCTTTCTCTTTTAACAAATGTCTGGAACTTTGGATTAAGAATTGGTGGAATACCAGGCAATCCGAAACTCTCTTAACTGGTATTCAAGAGAAAGGGATTCTAGCAAGATTCATAGAATTAGAAGAACTTTTTCTCTTGGACGAAATGATAAAGAAACCGAAGACACATGTACAAAAATTTCCTATAGGAATACACAAGGAAATAGTACAATTGGTCAAAATGGATAATGAGGATCATCTCCATATCATTTTGCATTTCTCGACAAATATAATCTGTTTGGCTATTCTAAGTGGTTCTTTTTTTCTGGGTAAAGAGGAACTTGTCATTTTTAATTCTTGGGTTCAGGAATTCTTCTATAATTTAAATGACTCAATAAAAGCTTTTTTTATTCTTTTAGTTACTGATTTTTTTGTTGGATTTCACTCCACCCGCGGTTGGGAACTGGTAATTCGTTGGGTCTACAACGATTTTGGATGGGCTCCTAACGAGCTCATTTTCACTATTTTTGTTTGTAGTTTTCCAGTAATTCTAGATACATGTTTGAAATTTTGGGTCTTTTTTTGTTTAAACCGTCTATCTCCTTCGCTTGTAGTCATTTATCATTCAATTAGTGAAGCATAAATTCATTTGATTTCCTGATATTAATCAAATTAGCATCTTTCTTTAGAAAGAAAGCCCTTTTCCATTTTATTAGCAAAATTCTTTCTATTTCTATCTGCTTAAGGTATTCATCATTCCAGTACAACTGTTGCAGTAGAATGACAACAGACTTGTGTATAGGGAACTAAATTAACTTAGCTACCTATCTAATTTATTGTAGAAATTCTGGGATCTGCGATTGGACATGGAAAATAGAAATACTTTTTCTTGGGTAAAGGAACAGATGACTCGATCGATTTCTGTATCGATCATGATATACGTAATAACTCGGACATCCATTTCAAATGCATATCCCATTTTTGCACAGCAGGGTTATGAAAACCCACGAGAAGCAACTGGACGAATTGTATGTGCTAATTGTCATTTAGCTAGCAAGCCCGTGGATATTGAAGTTCCCCAAGCTGTGCTTCCCGATACAGTATTTGAAGCAGTTCTTCGAATTCCTTATGATATGCAAATGAAACAAGTTCTTGCTAATGGCAAAAAGGGAGGATTGAATGTGGGTGCTGTTCTTATTTTGCCTGAGGGATTCGAATTAGCGCCGCCCGACCGTATTTCTCCTGAGTTGAAAGAAAAGATAGGAAATCTCTCTTTTCAGAGTTATCGTCCCGATAAAAAAAATATTCTTGTGATAGGCCCTGTTCCCGGTAAGAAATATAGTGAAATCGTCTTTCCCATTCTTTCCCCTGATCCTGCTACGAAGAAAGATACTCATTTCTTAAAATATCCCATATATGTAGGGGGAAAC